ACACTCCCATAATCCATCCTCTCTTCGGAAAATCCACTTCAACTATTCGTATCAATTAAGAAATACAATACTTCGTAGTTGAAGAGAAGTATCCAAATAACATGTCTTATTTTTTCAATAATCCATATTTGTAGCAATGAAATAATATTGTTCCTTCCCGATATGATATATGATCAATTACAAATATCTATGATCTGTCTTCTCTATAAAGGACCCGAAATACCTTGCTTACGTATCATTGGAAAGTGCATTAACATAAATACGGCAGTAAGAAGAGGCAATACAAAAGTGTGTAAACTATAAAAACGAGTCAAAGTGGATTGGCCCACACTAGCACTTCCACGTAATAACTCTACCAAAGGCGATCCTATTACAGGAATAGCTTCAGGTACACCTGTCACGATTTTTACTGCCCAATAACCAATTTGGTCCCGAGGTAAGGAATAACCAGTTACACCAAAAGATGCAGTCAATACAGCTAAAACCACACCTGTAACCCAAGTTAATTCGCGGGGTTTTTTAAACCCACCTGTGAGATATACACGAAATACGTGCAGGATCATCATTAGAACCATCATACTTGCTGACCATCGATGAACTGATCGAATTAACCAACCAAAATTGGCCTCAGTCATTATGTATTGAACAGAGGAAAAAGCTTCTGTAACGGTTGGACGATAGTAAAAAGTCATAGCAAAACCTGTAGCTACTTGTACTAAAAAACAAGTAAGTGTGATCCCCCCTAAACAATAAAATATGTTGACATGAGGAGGAACATATTTACTAGTTATATCATCCGCAATCGCCTGAATCTCGAGACGTTCCTCAAACCAATCATATACCTTATTGAGATAGGTAATCCAAAGGAATTCCCCCTCTGAGAACCGTATATGAGAATTTCATCTCGTACGGCTCAAGCGGAAACACACAAATACTGATTTCAACGGATATGTAATAGAAAGTTCAAAACTTCTTAGCCACTTGATTCGATTTGCCCCAAAGATACGAAGTAACAAAAATCCGGAATCTCTTCTTTGTGATGATAATGCCAAAAATATCAAGTTGGCTCATCCGTCTTTCTTTATGTTGATCGGTACAGGCCTCTTGAATCTTCTCTTCCCTATTTTTTTATTTGTTATTTGATTTGTTGTTTTTTTGTGCGTAATGCAGATTAATAATAGTTTTGCTATTGATAGGAATTCCCTTGTTGAGACCCTATGAATCAATTGAAACCTCAGATTCATACTAGAACCACGATGATTTAATCAAGCAAAGCCTCAAGCTAAACTCAAAGGTTCTCTGAGTAAGAACCGTTTGATGATCACTTATTCAATGAATGGATGTAATGACTCAACAAAATCTAGAGAAACATTTGTCCTTTGTTCAAACTGAAAGAAGAAAAATCGTTTGATTTAGGAAATACCTATTTGAATTTTTTTTTGAGTCCGGTTGCGAAGTCTGAATAGTAAATAGTAGGTATGAATCATAGTTCAAATATTTCTTTTCTTGATCTATTCTATATATTCCGTGCTCCAGATACTAGAATAAATATCTGACGAGGTAGAATCATCTTGATAGAGATGACAGGCCCATTTTCTGTATTATCAATAGGATCAATTATAACAAGTCACACACTCATATTCCGGAAATACCGAAACAAATAAATCTCACGGTCGAACTACCAGAATGGTCTAGAAATCCGAGTCTTTCTTAAGTAAAGTCATTTTTTTGATTGAAAAACTAGGACTTTCTAGTTCTTATGAACCTAACTCATTGAAATTCCATCCAGTAAAACGGAAGAATTATAAATTTCCAAAATAATAGATAGGAATATCGCAAATAGAGCCATTGCGACCCCCATAAGTGGTGTAGTCCCCCAGCCCGGTGCTACTTTACCATATTCCGAATTCAATGGTTTCAATAAATTCCCTACAGTAGTTCGTCTTGGCCCAGATCTAGAACTACCCTCAACGGTTTGTGTAGCCATAAAATACTATTCATTGGTTGAGATCTGTTGACTTTGTATACCATTCCGTTGTAGTTGTAAATAAACGATCTTATCGTAGATCCATTGTGATCTTGAAATTATCTAAAAATGGAAACAGCAACCCTAGTCGCCATCTCCATATCTGGTTTACTTGTAAGCTTTACTGGGTACGCCTTATATACCGCTTTTGGGCAACCCTCTCAACAACTAAGAGATCCATTCGAAGAACACGGGGACTAGTTGAAGTAATGAGTCTCCCATATTGGGAGGCTCATTACTTCAATTGAGATAATGAAAAATTATTTCATTTTTTTAGTTTTAGTCGGAACCTTAGGCGGTTCTCGAAAAAAGATAGCGAAAAAAATTATCCCTAAAGTCGAGACTAAAAGGAATGTATAAACCAATGCTTCCATAGATTCGATCGTGGTTTACAATTATAGCTTCCACACCTATTCATTTTGGATCATTTACCATATAAAGAAAAGTAAAGAGTCAAAGAATAAATGGTGATTCAAATCAAGATTTCTCCGGTACCTTATGTCAAATCAAAAAAAAATAGAGGCGAAAGATACCAGAGCAATGTTGTATCAGACTACTTGTCTCCTTGTAGTTGGATCCCCAAGTTTTTGAAATGCTCCAAATTCCACTTGAGCATCCAAATCTGGATCAATACCAGCAAAAACATCTCTGAACAAGGTTCTAGCACCATGCCAAATGTGTCCAAAAAAGAAGAGCAAAGCAAACGAAGCATGCCCAAAAGTGAACCAACCCCTTGGACTGCTACGAAAAACACCATCGGATTTCAAAGTAGCCCGATCTAATTCAAAAATTTCACCTAATTGGGCACGTCTAGCGTATTTTTTTACAGTAGCAGGATCACCATAACTAACTCCATTGAGTTCGCCACCATAGAACTCGACAGTTACACCTACTTGTTCAACACTATACTTTGATTCTGCCCTTCTAAAAGGAACATCGGCTCTCACAATTCCGTCTCCATCTACTAAAACTACCGGAAATGTTTCAAAAAAAGTAGGCATACGACGTACAAAAAGCTCGCGCCCTTCTTTATCTCTAAAGACGGGGTGTCCTAACCATCCAACAGCTATTCCATCCCCGTTGTCCATTGAGCCTGCTCTGAATAATCCCCCTTTTGCCGGATTATTACCAATGTAATCATAAAAAGCTAATTTTTCGGGAATTTTAGACCAAGCTTCCGATAAACTCAGATTTTCGGCTAGTCCGGCGCTAACTCTTCGATATATTTCTTGCTGAAAGTATCCCTGATCCCACTGATAACGAGTGGGACCAAATAATTCGATTGGGGTAGTTGCTGAACCATACCACATAGTTCCAGCAACAACGAAAGCTGCAAAAAAAACAGCAGCGATACTACTAGAAAGTACAGTTTCAATATTTCCCATACGTAATCCTTTGTATAGACGTTGAGGCGGACGGACACTAAGATGGAATAGACCCGCTAATATGCCCAATGTACCCGCTGCAATATGATGAGAGGCTATTCCTCCCGGAACAAAAGGATCAAAACCTTCCGCGCCCCACGCTGGATTTACAGATTGTACTTTTCCAGTTAGTCCATAAGGATCGGACACCCATATTCCAGGACCATACAAACCTGTTACATGAAATGCGCCAAAGCCAAAGCAAGCCACCCCTGAGAGAAATAAATGAATTCCAAAGATCTTGGGCAAATCCAAAGAAGGTTTTCCCGTACGCTCATCACAGAATATTTCTAGATCCCAATACACCCAATGCCAGATAGCTGCCAAGAAGCACAAGCCAGAAAACACAATATGTGCCCCTGCGACACCTTCATAACTCCAAATACCCGGATTCGTTATAGTTCCTCCTGAAATACTCCAACCACCCCACGAATTGGTTATTCCTAAACGAGTCATGAAGGGTATAACGAACATACCTTGTCTCCACATTGGATCAAGAACAGGGTCAGAGGGGTCAAAAACCGCTAATTCGTATAGAGCCATCGAACCGGCCCAACCAGAAACTAGAGCTGTATGCATTATATGGACAGAAAGCAATCGACCGGGATCATTCAATACGACAGTATGAACACGATACCAAGGCAAACCCATGGAAATACCCCTTTATCAAAGATAAATAGACACTATGTCACCTTATTTTATCGCATTGGAAAGGACTATACTATGTACCTAAGTACCTAACCTTTTCAGTGGATTCTGTATGAGAAAGAGTTAATATTTATTCCGTTCCATTGAAAATAACGGAACAATTCTGTTCATAAGAACAAAGAGAAGCAGATCTATTCTATACCCGATAAGTACCAATACGCAATGGGAGAATTGGTCCCATTTTGTGGGAACGAATGCATAGATACTTGTTTATCATTCGAACGATCGATTGCTCCGTTCGTTAAAATTTTTCTTTATTCATTCTATCTTACTCTATAAACCAAACCTTCCAATCAATCTATCTAGAAAATAGAATAAACAGAAAAAAGGATGAAGACAATAAACCCATTGTTACGTTTCCATATTAAAGTGAAGTATAGTACTTAATTTTTTTTTCTTTAATTTAATGCCCATTGGTGTTCCAAAAGTACCTTTTCGGAGTCCTGGAGAGGAAGATGCAGTTTGGGTTGACGTATAGTGCGACTTGTCAGACATATTGGGTCATATGGGATTTACCCGTTCTCTCCCCCGATCGAGATATCCTCTGTTTCGTCCAAGAAATATTGTATTGAGATTGAGTGAACCATCAATCATTTGGAGCGTGAAGTACAATTAGATCAATTTATATTGGGGATCAATATTATCAATTAGAAGAATTTATGGTTGACTTGGACTGATAAAATAAAGTCTCCAGGCTCCGTTCAGAAAATACCAAATTGGTAACAAATTGATAATATATGTACGATTACCACTTGTATCATAAACGACTCTTATACTTACTATAGGAGCGATCTCAAACTGCCAACCAATGGAGTAGTATGATGAATACATCGAATAGTTTGGAGAAGACATGAAACAAATTGAAAAAGAAGTCGTAACAAAAAAAAGCGGTACTGAGATCATTTGCCCTATATGTACAAATGGAATTCGGGTAGATCTTTTCCCGGAGTAGAACAAAGATGAACCTAAAAAAATTGAAAGGGCCCATTCAGGAACAATAAAATGACATCGTGATTTGAATCTCGATGAAACAATACATCAATGAGAGGTTAGTTCAATAAGTTCAGTAAATTCTTTTTTTATAGGTAAGGGAACAAAAACTCATCTTATGTTTTTTGAAAAATAGAAGAAGAAAACCCCCTTCATTAGAAAAACAAAAACCTGTTACAGAAAAAAAAGAAATAGAACTGGAATCGACACATTGATTCTTTTTTTTTCGCAATTTTTTTTTGAACCGTATACATCCAAAGGTGCACGTACGGTTCCTAAGGGAACCAATTTTGTCCTAATCAATCGACTTTATCGAGAAAGATTACTTTTTTTAGGCCAAGAAGTTGATAGCGAGATCTCGAATCAACTTGTTGGTCTCATGGTATATCTCAGTATAGAAGATGATACTAGGGATCTTTATTTATTTATAAACTCTCCCGGCGGATGGGTAATACCAGGAATAGCCATTTATGATACTATGCAATTTGTGCCACCCGATGTGCATACAATATGCATGGGATTAGCCGCTTCAATGGGATCTTTCATTCTGGTCGGAGGAGAAATTACCAAACGTCTAGCATTCCCTCACGCTTGGCGCCAATGAGTTTTTTTATTTGAAAAAAAAAAAGGAATACTATGCCTTCCCATATTGAATATGAATAATAAGTAATAATAGCATGGCACTTCGAGTTCGATATGAGCAAACCATTATTGTTTTTTTCATAACATGAGATTTTATGTCGAGATAGTAGTATGAAACAGAGGTCATTTCGGATTTGATCTTATGTGTCGGGGGTACATTTCAGCGTCACAAACCATTCTTTTCCACACCAGAATTCTCTTTCTGATATTTATGTTATGAAAGAAAAAGTACAAAAATAAAAAAAAAAAAAGATCATTTTTTTCCTTATCTGATCGTATCAGAAAGGAACTTTGGTATTGCTAAATCACAGACAAAATAAATATATAAAGCAACAGAACCATCATAGTATTTTTTTTACTCCTACGAAAGGAAGGGTGGTAAATGGATCATTCAACGATCTGGATCGGATGGATTCTATTTCTTTCTTCAATAGAATAGAAGAGAAGAAAAAGAAAAAGTAAATTCCATTGTGGAGCCGTATGCACAAAAGATGCCCGTACGGTTGTACAATTCTATTTTTTTTTCTTATATTTTTTTTATCCCTTACTTTAGCCCAATCATGCAAGATAGAAGAACCGTTCATGATGTTATATCAATATCATCAGGGTTATGATTCACCAACCTGCTAGTTCTTTTTATGAAGCACAAGCAGGCGAATTTATCCTGGAAGCAGAAGAACTACTGAAACTTCGCGAAACCCTCACAAAGGTTTATGTACAAAGAACGGGTAATCCTTTATGGGTTGTATCCGAAGACATGGAAAGAGATGTTTTTATGTCAGCAACAGAAGCCCAAGTTCATGGCATTGTTGATCTTGTAGCGGTCGAAAATGAAAATACTAGGAATTTCATGTAAATCCATTTCAAACCATAATTCGAATTTTCTGCGATTTGATATTGAATAGAAAAAAAATTCATGATCATCAATCATCAGGTTAAGATCGACCTAAACCGACCCCATTCCGTCCTAGAATTCTATATATACATACGACATGCCAACTATTAAACAACTTATTAGAAACACAAGACAGCCAATAAGAAATGTCACGAAATCTCCCGCTCTTAGAGGATGTCCTCAGCGTCGAGGAACATGCACTAGGGTGTATGTGCGACTCGTTCAGATCATGAGTTCGAACAAATGAGACAATTTTCCAGTATCAATGACCAGTACCAATGAATAGGATAGATAGAGAAGATCTATCATATACCTATATTGTGTTTGGAATTTATGGTTTACATTGGTGCAAATCCAATAACCTAGGTTTGAGATGAAAAACAATTCTCCATTGAGGGTAAATGGTTATCCATTAAGCGGAGGAAATAAATGGTATTATAAGAAGCAAAAAGGTTATACTCCTATTCTTGAAAGAACGGACTAAGAGGGTCAGCTACCTATCCAACTTTCATAATTAAATGCCGTCACTGTATGAATAACTCTTATTGTGAAAAGAACTATTACTGTATAATTGATGGGTAGAGCCAAAGAGTGTGAACTATACAAGTTAACAATAACATTTTCTAAAATGAAAGAAGAGGCTCCGGTGTATAGAGAGGACCTCACCGTTTAAAAAAAAAAAAGTAACCATAGAAACGATGGAACCCCCTATTTTTTTTTATTTGGTATCGTTAGAATTTCTTATTTCCAGGTGAATTGCCTGGAAGGAATAAAAAATCGTGGTTGGGGAAAGTCATAGTAGCAAAAGCCGTTGGAATTTATATTTTATATATCGGAATAATCCGTTTTGTTATTAATTGACGGGGGGTAAAGGATGACTGAAAGAAGAGAAATCAATTAGTTATTCATTAAGGTTTAATTTGATTCAATGACCAGAGTTAGACGAAGATATACAGCTCGGAAACGTCGAACAAAAATTCGTTTATTTTCATCAACCTTTATTGGGGCTCATTCAAGACTTACTCGAACGACTACTCAACAGAAAATGAGAGCTTTGGTTTCCTCTCATCGAGATAGAGGCAGGCAAAAGAGGGATTTTCGTAGTTTGTGGATCACTCGAATAAATGCAGTAATTCGTGAGAATAAGGTATTCTATAATTATAGTAGATTAATACCAAATCTGTACAAGAAGCAATTGCTTCTTAATCGTAAAATACTTGCGCAAATATCTATATCAAATAAGAATTGTCTTTACATGATTTCCAATAAGATTATCAAATAAAGGATATGATATTATAAAATATAATACAGAAATGATTGAAATTGAAACAGAATTCCCCGGAGAATGAACTCCGGGAAGATAGAATAAAAAAAATTAAGTAAGATAAGTAATAGGAATGAACGAACATGTTTCAATAAAAAAAAAGATTTCTTCTTCCCCCATTTTTTATTTCTTATAACACAAGAAATAAATCGGGATTCTAGGCCTTTTGAACAAAACATCAATCTGAGCTTGAGTTCCGATTGGGGTTTTGAGTCAATTGAGGAGTATGTTTATTTATTTCTGGTTCTAGGACCAGAAGTTCTGGGGATCGACTCGGCTCTCTCAAATTGTTTCTCATTATTAAGAAAAGGTAACAAAGATAAAATACGAGCTTGTTTTATAGCAATAGTAATTAATCGTTGTTGTTTCAAGGTCAATTTATTCACCCGTCTAGATAATATTTTTCCTTGTTCACTAATAAATCGACTAATTAAACTCATGTTTCTATAATCGATTCGATCCCCCGATCCAATTGGGGACAAACGCCTACGAAAGGATCGCTTGTATTTACGAAAAGGTTGCTTGGATTTATCCATGGTTTATTCCTTATCTCTAAAATTCTATTTCTTTATTCATTTCAGATCTGACCGAAATAGGCTTTGATTCGCATCGTTTATATTATACATAAAATTAAATCGGGTTTGGTTTGTATTGTATATATTATGTATATTATATATGTTATATTATATATGTTAAGTTAAATATGTTAACTTAAATGTTAAGTTAACTTAAATATGTTAACTTAAATGTTAAGTTAACATATTTAAGTTAAATATGTAAAGTTCTTCCTCTTCCTGTTCCTTGGAAAGATCGCGCACACGTTCCGTTCCATCTATTTCTTTATTTCCCCATGAATCGTATGCTTGTGACAATAGTAACAAAATTTTCTCAACTCTAATCGACTGGATGTATTGTGTCGATTCTTTTGAGTAATTCTAGAAATACCCGGCGATTCTTTATTGACACCATTTCGGACACAACTGGTACATTCCAAAAAAACTCTGACTCTGACATCTTTACCCTTGGCCATGAACCCCCTTTTGATTTGGATCGACTTAACTTCTTCTATTTTCGACCCGAACTGAAGAAGAATAAAAGAACAAAAAAATCAATAAGAAAATCAATAGAAGTTACTAACTTGAAATTCAATTTTCATTTCTAAAGCTAAAGATTTCGTTGTGTTGTATGTGTTGTAATTATATAATTACAATTAATATTAATAGAGTAATAGTAATAATAATAGTAATAATTAATAATAAAGTAATAATTAAGTAATACAATTTCTTTCTAACTATCAATTATTCCTATCTTAAATCCCAATATTTCATTTAAGTATCTTCTTTCTATGCTATGATTTCGTGGATCCTGCCCTAGATCTGGATACACATTTCCATTTCTGTTCCCCCAAATTCGATCTTAGATTCACCAGATTTTTGTCGAGGTTCAATACACTTTTTCTTTTTCTTTCCTTCCTATCCTAAAGAACTGAAAAAAAAGGAAGGGGCGAAATTTTAGTCACGTCACGTAGAATTGTATCCCTAATTTTCTTCATTTCTTCGCATATTAATAACTAGAATGAAAAAAAAGGGAATGACAAGGCATCTGGGAATAAACGATTAATTTCTATCAATAGACCTGCTAAAGACCCAAACCATAGAGTAGTTAGCACAGGTGCCACAGAGAGATATGTTTTTATATCTCGCATTGAAAATCCTCCTTCTTTATTGTAATATATATATGTATAGTCAGATGTTGTAGTTCAAGATCATTTGTATTTTTTTTTTACTTTACGCGGAATTCCTAACTAAAATAGATATGTACAATGAACCAATAGATGAGATTTTCCTGTCCCTAAAAAAGAAAAAGATGACCCCTTCTTCCTCTTCCCGAGCATTTCCGATAAATTTTTATTCTTTTTTATACGATAAATTTCAGATGTATAAAATTCTTTTATTATATGAAACCAAAAAGAAGAAATGACAAGAAAATTG